TCTATATGCCTATTATGTATCTGCACCCCTTGGGATCGATAAACCTTTTGAACCTTATTAACCAAAGAGATACGACTTTGCACTATAGTTAGCTCAGCACCAATCAGGAATGCCCAAGGAATTCCAAGAATTCTTGTTATACATTTGTTCCAAGTCTCAATCCTCTTTTCGAGATTCATCGATATTGAATCAATCGAACGCACTTCTAACACCTGTTCCACTTTTGGAAGACCTTGCGTTATATCACCAGATCTTGATTTTTCATATATAAATGTAACTAATGTATCTCCTTCGTAAAGGATTTCCCCATAATGTCCATGAACAGTTGCTCCTGGAGTAGCCAAATAAGGCTTAGCTGATCGTATTACCACAGAGTCAACTTGAAGAATTAGAACTTGACCCGATTTTAAATGCGGTCCTTTTTTGGCTATACATACATTTTCCCAAAGAAACTGCCCAAGACTAACGATTGTAGATGTCTCTTCACAACAATTGTAATGCAGAAAATACCAATTCAAATTGAATGGATTCAAAATGATGTTACTGCAGGAATAGGGATTATAAATTTTACCTTTTTCATCCAGTAAATAATATTTAAGTATTTGAAAAATCTGTTTTAAATTGTCAAGTTGCAAATAGTTAGTTACCAAGATTTGATTATGGGTTATTAAATCGGAAAAGAAATCAAAATTATAAATTGGAAAGCCTGTTCCTAAGGGGCCCAACGGATTCCTAATTGGAATTAGGGGGTCCTCTTTGATTGATTCTTTTATCACATTGGGAGATTTTACATCGTTGAATGGGCCTGTTCGAGAACAATTGGATGATGACAAAATTATCAAAGATTGAGATTCCTTATTTCGATTCAATAACGTATGAATAGTTCCTTGATTTGGATTAAGGGATTCTTGAATCCTTGCCTTGGAATAGGAATAAATGGAAGAAAACGGATTGACATTAGCGCGATCTGATCCATTCTCAGAGATTAATCCTGAACCCGACAGATCATTTCTTTTTCCGGTATACAAAATAGGTGACTTCGCTAAGTCGATTCTTAGAAAATCTCTAATTAAACCATTTGTCCTTATTTCAACAAAGGAAGCACAGGCCTTTTCGATCTTTTTGTCTTGGTCCCAATTCAACACTAAACAAGTCCGAACTAATTGAATACTTGTGTCCCAAATTTCAAGAATTGGGTCGTAATAAAGGATATAGTTGACAACTCGAAGTTGTAGATTATCACTTTCTTGCAAGAGATCCGGTGGGAAAAGTCTTCCTAAATTTATACCATCCGTTTTTTTATATGGGACTACAGGTTGAACCAAAACAAAATATTTTTTTTCATACCTGGAAAGTTTCATTCGTTGGATATAGAGCCAATTTTTCAATTTTTTGTATTCTTTGGAATTTTGTTTTCCCCCTCCTGGTGGTATCAATCGGAATGCCTTGTTTGTCTTTCCAGGAAAATGGATATCTCCAGAAAAGATTATTAGTTTAATTTTTTCTGCTTTTTTCTTCACTCGGACCAATCCACCTACCCGACTTCTTCTATTTAAAGTGATTTGTGTATCTATCCCAATAATACTATTGTGCCGTACCATTATGGAACAAGATTCGGCCAAAATGTGGACTTCCACGGGAATAAAAAAAAACGGATTTACTTCCTTTTGGTATTTTGGCCAAAATATCTTGACTCCTCGATACTCAATCAACTCCTCTTCATTAACGATTGAATTCAGTTCTCTAGTCTCATATTTAGTAAGTCCCGAGCTCTTTCTTATATATCGAGGATCGTCCAAATAAGCAAGAATACTATTTCTACGGAGAATACCATTTCGGGGGATTTCAATTGAGATACCTGAAGAAGGTATTAATTGGTTCTCGCCCTCTTGAATCGATTCGAGTGGGATGATGACTCTATTTCTTCGCCTCTTTGCCAATAAATCCGAATTCCCCTCGAGAACGGCCGGATTTCTGAGATTACAACGACCGGTACATGTCATTCGATTAAGTTCTGAATAATCAGGAATCCTATCTCCTTTTTGATTTTTACCAGAAAAATACGAACTAAAAAATTTGTGTCTCACTTGATTATTAGTTACTGAGGGGTTAGAAATATATCTTCGCTTAACAGAAAGAGAATAAGCGTTCATTTGATCTTGATCCTTGTGGATCGAACAGGGGCCTGGACTGGATCTCCAGGGCTCCCCTAATAATATCCATAAATGACTTGTTTTTGGTAAGAGATGAATATTACCATATGTAAATTCAGGTGCATGGTACACATCGGTATTCCAGTGCATTTCGCCTTCTGAGTCAGAATAAATATGTTTTCGAACCTTCTCTTTCAAATTCAAAGTGGATGTTCTCGCGCGAATCTCAGCAATGACTTGTTCTGATTCTACATATTGATCGTTTTGAACTAAAAGAAAACTTTTGGGCGGAATACACACATTGTGTATAATATCTTCACTTTCAATAGTTACATACAAGTCTCTAGAACATAGAAAAGCAGGATGTCCATGACGTGTACGTGTCGGATGAACCAAATCCTCATTGAATTTTATTTTTCCATTAGAAGGGGCTCGGACATGTTCTGCAGTACCCCCTGTGAATACTCCGCCGGTATGAAAAGTTCTTAATGTTAATTGAGTACCTGGTTCTCCAATAGATTGACCTGCAATAATACCTACAGCTTCTCCCAATTCAACCAGGTCGTCGTGAGCTGGGCTTCGGCCATAGCATAGTTGACAAATCCAAGATGTACTCCTACAAGTAAAGGGGGTTCGAATAGAGATTGGTTGTGCTCTAAAAGTTATGAATCTATTAACAAGTCCAACCCCAATATCTTGATTTCTAGTAGCAATGCATCGCGAACCTATATATATATGATCCGCTAATACACGCCCAATTAATGTTTGGATAAAAATCCTGTCGGTCATCATTCCATTTCGAGGACTTACAGAAATACCTCGGACGGTGCCACAATCTGTTCGACGTACAACAATGTGTTGAACTACTTCAACAAGTCTGCGCGTGAGGTATCCTGCATCTGATGTTCGGATAGCGGTATCCACAACTCCTTTACGGGCTCCGTAGCAAGAAATAATATATTCTGTTAAAGAGAGTCCTTCGCGTAAATTGCTTTGAATGGGTAAATCAATCATTTGACCTTGGGGATCCGACATTAATCCTCTCATACCTACTAATTGATGTACCTGAGATGCATTTCCTCTGGCTCCCGAAAAAGACATTATATGGACTGGATTAAAAGGATCGGTCATCCGAAAATTAGGATTCATTTCTTGTCGCAAATATTCACTTGTGGCATACCAGATCTCGATCGATTGACGTAATTTTTCTACCGCGTGTACATTCCCATAATGATGGTGTTTTTCCAAAATAAAACTTTGTTGTTCAGCGTCTTGAACTAGCCATCTTTTAGAAGGTATTGTTAAAAGATCATCAATTCCTAATGAAATGGATGCGGCGGTAGCTTGTCGGAAACCCAGAGTCTTTACTTGATCCAGGATATGTGATGTATATCCTATTCCATAGTGATCAATAAATCGACTAATAAGTCGTTTCATGGCAGTTCCGTCTATCACTTTATTGTGAAAGACCTGAGTGGGCCGTTCTGCCATCAGTACCTCCATATTGCGCTGAGTAGAATTTGACAATGGGTTTGAGTCAGTGATTGGACAACTTCCTTTTCTAGATCTTGATTCACGTAGAAATTCCGCAATTTTATAGTCCTAGTTAACCCGGCGAGACTCGAATTCCCGCTGGTAGCATAGAATTACAACAGCCCTGCCAAAACCCCTGTATGGCTTCTTCTATTTCTCGATAAAGAGAAATATGCCCAAGAGTGGTTCGAATATATATATAAAGAATTTCTTTTTTTATACTTCTTACTATTAGATAGTGTCCATAAATCTCATAATAGGTCCCCAAAGATTCATAGTGAATTTCAATGGGAGTTTCTCTTGCAGCAATAACGCGTTGATCTAGTCGCCACCGCAGCCACAAAGGACTACCTAAATTGATTCGTTTTTGCCGAAAAGCTCCAATTGCATCATAGGCGTTACAAAAAAACGGTTCTTTTTTTTTTGTATACTTATAGTTATTATCTTCATTTTGATAGTTTCTACCATTACACGGATTATACCTATTTACACAAATACCCCGACGATTTCCACTCGTTAAGACATAGAGTCCACTAAGCATATCTTGAGTTGGTGCAGAAATGGGATCTCCAATAGTTGGAGACAAAAGATTCATATGAGAAAACATAAGTAAACGTGCCTCTGCTTGAGCCTCCAAAGATAAAGGCACATGAACAGCCATTTGATCCCCGTCAAAGTCCGCATTGAAGCCCTTACAAACTAATGGGTGTAAACAAATAGCGCGCCCTTCTACTAAAATGGGGAGGAATGCCTGTATGCCTAATCTATGCAGAGTAGGCGCTCTATTCAGCAATACAGGATGGTCATCCAGAATTTCTTGAAGTATTTCCCATACAATTGGTTTTTTTTTACGAATTTGACTCTTAGCAACTCCGATGTTCGAAGCAAGATGTTTTCTAATTAGGTCACGAATTACAAATGCCTGGAAAAGTTCTATTGCTATTTCGCGAGGCAATCCACATCGATGTAATGAAAGTGAAGGGCCCACGACAATCACTGACCGCCCTGAATAATCGACGCGTTTACCAAGCAGAGTCTCGCGAACTCTTCCTTCTTTGCCTTCAATTACATCTGAAAGCGACTTGTAAACTCTATTATGATCATCCCTCATTGGTTGTCCGCAGATTCCATTATCAAGAAGTGCATCCACTGCTTCTTGTAGCAATTTTTCCTGAGATATTATTAATTCTTCTGGCGTAGCTATACTTGTCGTTAATAGATCTGTAAGAGTATTATTCCGATAGATAATTCTTCTATAGATTTCATTAATATCCGAGGTCACCAGTTTATCCTCATCTATATGATAAATTGGTC